CTAATATGACACCCGATTTGTCAAAGGGATTGGATTGGTGACTTACCCATTCAGTGACTTTGGCACTGGACGTTCCAAAAACGGGTACTATCGGATCGGGTGAATTAGAGAATAGACAGAGGTCCGTTGGCATTTCAGCCTTTCTTCTCCTTTCAGGGCCTATCCGAAAGAGAATCCAGTACCTCTTGGTCCTGAATATCAGAATAGGACGAACGAACCGGCCTCCGCGGATATCTTTGCTTCGGAACAAAACCCTGCAATCAAATAGATTGTCCCAAGGGCGCCATATTCTAGGAGCCCAAGTTATGCTATTGAAAATTCGTTCCTCTAGCAGTTCCGGTTTGACCATTCCGTTCCCTTTTTCAAACTCCACTTCTTTTCATATAGCAATCCCTGATCAAAGAGAGAACAATATCCATTTCAAAACATTTCTAACGGATTCCTTGGTTCGGACCGACGAAGTAATGGCACTCGATTATTATCAACCTGACTGCAATCTTTTTCTGTCGGTAAGGATTGCACCAGAGCACCTTCTACTTCTAATAGGCCATGAACTATAGATAGAGAAGAATCATTCTGAGCGAGTCCATAAGAAGCGACCCACTTTTTTTCATCGGTTCCGGGGGAAGACCAAAGATCTTGCGCGACCGGTCCGCCATAAAAACTCAAAAGAGAAAGAAGTCTCGTTAATCTCTTCATGCTCGTTCCAAGTTCGAAGTACCCTTTGGCCAAAGAAAAACCCGCTTCCTGACACGATTGCCTCTTTATCTTTATATAGATAGATTCTATGGGGTTATTACTTAGAAGTCTATTTTGTACAAGAGCCCCTCCTATCTGATAGAAAAGGGTCCCATGATCCCGAGCCGGTCTTACCTTGGCTCGCAAACCCCAAGTTTGTCTATGAAGAGCCAATCTAATTGTATTAGTTTCTATAATGGATTTCTTATGTGGAATACTAATGGATAGGGCCTCGTTGCTAAGTGCTACAAGATCTAGTGCACTGGAACTCGTGGTTATGGACCCGAATCCTTTAGTATGGAACATTGTCTTTTCCAAGTAAAAACCCCTAGTATATGAAAGAATGAAAAGGTGCTTTCGTTCTTGTGGAATAAGAAGCCCTCGTACCTTAATGAAAGGAAAATAGGAATTTTTCGTTAGGTATTTGACCAAATAGGATCGTCCAGTTCCTATAGAACCTATCACTAAAATACCCGATAGGGCTAAGCGGAACGAAAAGGGTTTTCCATGAGATGGTAAATGAAAACGATTAGCCCCACACGAGGTTTGGGAATAAGTGATTGTCTGATAATGAGCAAGGAATATACGTCTTTCTGCTAAAGAGGATCTATTAAACTCATAATTCATTAGATCCTTGTTATCAATGTCAACTAGGTATCATAAGTAAATGGATCCCGGTTGTTCAATCCTTTGATAACCAAGGTCATTCTTTGCTAAAGAGAAATGATCACTATGAGTCAGACTCAATAGAATTGGATCCATTCCAAATAGCGAGAATTAGGATTCTTGATCCCTCTCAATCTCTCTTTCAATTCGAGGATCCAGAGAGGTGTTTTCATAGTCATCTCCGAATATTTGCCATCTCCGAATATTTTCGATTTCATTTTTCTATGATATGTCTTTCTATATGAAAATTGGTTATTTACGATGTACGATGATCCCTGTTAAGCATCCATGGCTGAATGGTTAAAGCGCCCAACTCATAATTGGTAAATTTGCGGGTTCAATTCCTGCTGGATGCACGCGAACGGGAACGTTCCATAAGTCTATTGGAACTGGCTCTCTATCCATGGAATCTCATCCATCATCCATACATAACGAATTGGTATGGTATATTCATACCATAACATAAGAACAATAAGAACTCGAATTCTTATCGATACTGGAACTCAGAGCATAGGAGGGAAAGTCGATTTATGGATGGAATCAAATACGCAGTATTTACAGAAAAAAGTCTTCGTTTATTGGGAAAGAATCAATATACTTTTAATGTCGAATCGGGATTCACTAAGACAGAAATAAAGCATTGGGTCGAACTCTTCTTTGGTGTTAAGGTAGTAGCTGTGAATAGCCATCGACTACCCGGAAAGGGTAGAAGAATGGGACCTATTCTGGGACATACAATGCATTACAGACGTATGATCATTACCCTTCAACCGGGTTATTCTATTCCACTTCTAGATAGAGAAAAAAACTAAAGGAGAATACTTAATAATACGGCGAAACATTTATACAAAACACCTATCCCGAGCACACGCAAGGGAACCGTAGACAGGCAAGTGAAATCCAATCCACGAAATAATTTGATCCATGGACGGCACCGTTGTGGTAAAGGTCGTAATTCCAGAGGAATCATTACCGCAAGGCATAGAGGGGGAGGTCATAAGCGCCTATACCGTAAAATCGATTTTCGACGGAATCAAAAAGACATATCTGGTAGAATCGTAACCATAGAATACGACCCTAATCGAAATGCATACATTTGTCTCATACACTATGGGGATGGTGAGAAGAGATATATTTTACATCCCAGAGGGGCTATAATTGGAGATACTATTGTTTCTGGTACAAAAGTTCCTATATCAATGGGAAATGCCCTACCTTTGAGTGCGGTTTGAACTATTGATTTACGTAATTGGAAGTAACCAATTAGGTTTACGACGAAACCTAGAAATCGATCACTGATCCAATTTGACTACCTCTACGGGATAGACCTCAACAGAAAACTGTTGAGTAACGGCAGCAAGTGATTGAGTTCAGTAGTTCCTCATAGAAAATTATTGACTCTAGAGATATGGTAATATGGAGAAGACAAAATTGTTTGAAGCACGCACAGAACCGGAAGCGCCCCTTGTTTCAAAGAGAGGAGGACGGGTTATTCACATTTAATTTGATGGTCAGAGGCGAATTGAAAGCTAAGCAGTGGTAATTAAGACCCCCCGGGGAAAATAGGGATGTCTCCTACGTTACCCATAATATGTGGAAGTATCGACGTAATTTCATAGAGTCATTCGATCTGAATGCTACATGAAGAACATAAGCCAGATGACGGAACGCGGAGACCTAGGATGTAGAAGATCATAACATGAGCGATTCGGCAGATTTGGATTCCTTTCCTATATATCCACTCATGTGGTACTTCATCATACGATTCATATAAGATCCATCTGTCTAGAGATCGTCATATACATCTAGAAAGCTGTATGCTTTGGAAGAAGCTTGTACAGTTTGGGAAGGGGTTTTTTGAGAGAAAAGAAGAATCTACTTCAACCGATATGCCCTTAGGCACGGCCATACATAACATAGAAATCACACGTGGAAGGGGTGGGCAATTAGCTAGAGCAGCAGGTGCTGTAGCGAAACTGATTGCAAAAGAGGGTAAATCGGCCACTTTAAGATTACCATCTGGGGAGGTCCGTTTGGTATCCCAAAATTGCTTAGCAACAGTCGGACAAGTGGGTAATGTTGGGGTGAACCAAAAAAGTTTGGGTAGAGCCGGATCTAAGTGTTGGCTAGGTAAACGCCCCGTAGTAAGAGGGGTAGTTATGAACCCTGTGGACCACCCCCATGGGGGCGGTGAAGGGAAAGCCCCCATTGGTAGAAAAAAACCCACAACCCCTTGGGGTTATCCTGCGCTTGGAAGAAGAACTAGGAAAAGGAAAAAATATAGTGATAGTTTTATTCTTCGTCGCCGTAAGTAAATACGTAACTAGGAATATGGAAAATTGCATTTTTGGAATTTGCAATAATGCGATGGGCGAACGACGGGAATTGAACCCGCGCATGGTGGATTCACAATCCACTGCCTTGATCCACTTGGCTACATCCGCCCCTTATCCAGCTAAAGGATTTTTCTCTTTTTTCCATTCATCATTATTCTATTTATTCTGACCTCCATACTTCGATCGAGATATTGGACATAGAATGCCACTCTTTAAAATGGAAAAAAGGAGTAATCAGCTGTGACACGAAAAAAAACGAATCCTTTTGTAGCTCATCATTTATTGGCAAAAATCGAAAAGGTCAATATGAAGGAGGAGAAAGAAACAATAGTAACGTGGTCCCGGGCATCTAGCATTCTACCCGCAATGGTTGGCCATACAATCGCGATTCATAATGGAAAGGAACATATACCTATTTACATAACAAATCCTATGGTAGGTCGCAAATTGGGGGAATTCGTGCCTACTCGGCATTTCACGAGTTATGAAAGTGCAAGAAAAGATACTAAATCTCGTCGTTAACTGAATTCAGAATAGAAAGATTCAAAATAAAAAAAAACAAAGGTAGGCGGGGAATAACCCGGGGAATAACCTTATTTATGACAAGTTTCAAACTGGTAAAGTATACCCCTAGGATAAAGAAGAAGAAGAGTGGGCTAAGGAAACTCGCAAGGAAAGTTCCAACCGATCGTCTACTTAAGTTCGAACGGGTTTTCAAAGCACAAAAACGCATCCATATGTCTGTTTTCAAAGCACAAAGAGTTCTTGATGAGATTCGCTGGCGTTACTACGAGGAAACTGTTATGATACTGAACCTCATGCCTTATCGAGCATCTTATCCCATCCTAAAGTTGGTTTATTCGGCAGCAGCAAATGCTACTCATTATAGGGATTTCGACAAAGCAAATTTATTCATCACTAAAGCCGAAGTCAGTAGGAGTACTATCATGAAAAAATTAAGACCTCGAGCTCGAGGACGTAGTTGTCCCATAAAAAAAACCATGTGTCATATAACAATTGTACTAAATATAGTAAAGAAATCTAAATAATCTTTAGATCCATCTTAGATTTCGATTCCCAGTAAAAAAAAAATAGAATAGAAAAATATGGGACAAAAAATAAATCCACTCGGTTTCAGACTTGGTACAACCCAAAATCACCATTCCTTTTGGTTCGCACAACCAAAAAATTATTCTGAAGGTCTACAGGAAGATAAAAAAATACGGAATTGTATCAAGAACTATATACAAAAGAATAGGAAAAAAGGCTCGAATAGAAAAATAGAATCAGACTCAAGTTCCGAAGTAATTACACATAATAGAAAAATGGACTCAGGCTCAAGTTCTGAAGTAATTACACGTATAGAAATTCAAAAAGAAATCGATACGATCCACGTCATAATCCATATTGGATTCCCCAATTTATTAAAGAAAAAAGGAGCAATCGAAGAATTAGAGAAAGATCTACAAAAGGAAGTTAATTCTGTAAACCAGAGACTTAATATTGCTATTGAAAAAGTTAAAGAACCTTATAGACAACCTAACATTCTTGCAGAATATATAGCTTTCCAATTAAAAAATAGAGTTTCATTCCGAAAGGCAATGAAAAAAGCCATTGAATTAACTAAAAAAGCAGATATAAGGGGGGTAAAAGTAAAAATTGCAGGTCGTCTCGCAGGGAAAGAAATTGCACGTGCCGAATGCATCAAAAAGGGTAGACTTCCCCTCCAAACAATTCGCGCTAAAATTGATTATTGCTGCTATCCAATTCGAACTATCTATGGAGTATTAGGTGTAAAAATTTGGATATTCGTAGACGAAGAATAACTAGCCTTGTCTTCCCATTCTGTTCAGTGATAGAATAAAAAATGACAAGAGCCTTATTTTTCCTGAAATCCCTGAAAAAAAAGAAGAAATTCTACCTCTTTCTATAAGATTTAATGAAAATTGATAAATCTTTTAATATAATTGCTATGCTTAGTGTGTGACTCGTTAGTTTTTTCTTTAGAGTCAAAAATGGAGATTCAAAAAAAATTGACTGAACCCTACTATAAATAGAAAAAGAAAAAACTTAGTAATTATAGAAAATTAACTAATAACCAACCTATTGCTTCGTATTGTCGAGATCCTAACTAAGAAACAGTCACTATATGAATAAATACATCTATCATAAATGAGTAGATCTATCATATAGTTGTAGCAACTGCAATTTTTTCTCTAAAAAAGAAAAAGGATTCTAGGTTGTGAAGCAAAACTAAAGGGATGTGGATAAAAGGAGGGATGATAGAAAGAAGGAAGAAGAATAAGAAAGATATAGGATTCCAATATGTATGGTCTATGAGTTACATCATAAAAGGCAATGTGATAAAGCATCAATATAATAAAAATAACAGAGAATTCAAAATCGTAACTTGAAACAAAAAATAGAAATTTTAAGCAATAATAAAATAAAGAGCGGCCCGGGTTAATAAAACTGAGAAAATTGACTCGGAAAGAAATTTTTGGAAAGCTCCATTGTGGGATTCAGACCTAACCATTAAAGGAGAAGTAGTGGGAACGACAGAACCTATGACTGCATAGGATTTTATTGAAAAGAATCCTAAGACTTCATTGGGTGGGATGGCGGAACAAACCAAAAAAATTGCCTTATTTGGTAAGGTTATAAATTAACAAATAAGACAGGAAAGAGTAAATATTCGCCCGCGAAATCTTTATTGAATTAGAATACTTTCCCGCGATTCAATAAGAGTCGAAATAAGGAGATTTTTTTTTAAGAAAGATTACATTATCTATAAATATAGAATATAGATAAATAGACACACACATCTAGATATATTCTAGATCTTCTTTCTTGACTATATATTTTTCTATTTTAACAAATTCAATATTCAATATTAAAAAAACCCTAACTTTTTCTATTATCTATTAATGTGCATCTATCCATAATATTCCAAAATATTATGGAATTAGAGAAATTTGCACGCTTTCTCATTTCATTCGCGAGGAGCTGGATGAGAAGAAACTCTCATGTCCAGTTTTGCAGTAGAGATGGAACTAAGAAAGAACCATCGACTATAACCCCAAAAGAACCAGATTTCGTAAACAACATAGAGGAAGAATGAAGGGAAAATCCTGCCGAGGCAATCGTATTTGTTTTGGTAGATATGCTCTGCAAGCACTTGAACCCGCTTGGATCACGTCGAGACAGATAGAAGCAGGACGAAGAGCAATGACACGATATGCACGTCGTGGTGGAAAAATATGGGTACGTATATTTCCCGACAAACCGGTTACACTAAGACCCACGGAAACACGTATGGGCTCAGGAAAGGGATCCCCCGAATATTGGGTAGCCGTTGTTAAACCAGGTCGAATACTTTATGAAATGGGCGGAGTATCTGAAACTGTAGCTAGAGCAGCTATCTCCATAGCTGCCAGTAAAATGCCCATACGAAGTCAATTTCTTCGATTAGAGATATAGCATCCCAAAAAAGGAGTATTGAAGATAAAAAAAACCTGGTTTTTTTTCTGGAAAGACAATATTTCTTTCATCCTTTTGCATAGAAATAACAAATTGAAATCAAAATAATATGATTCAACCTCAGACCCTTTTAAATGTAGCAGATAACAGTGGAGCTCGAAAATTGATGTGTATTCGAGTCATAGGAGCTGCTAGTAATCAGCGATATGCTCGTATTGGTGATGTTATTGTTGCTGTAATCAAAGACGCAGTGCCCCAAATGCCTCTAGAAAGATCCGAAGTAATTCGAGCTGTAATTGTACGTACATGTAAAGAGTTCAAATGCGAAGACGGTATAATAATACGCTATGATGACAATGCAGCGGTTATCATTGATCAAAAAGGAAATCCAAAAGGAACTCGAGTTTTTGGCGCGATCGCCGAGGAATTGAGAGAATTGAATTTTACTAAAATAGTTTCATTAGCTCCTGAAGTATTATAAATACTAGTAGGCGAGATATAGATCAAAGAAAAAATTAGTAGATTATGTCTCACGTATATGCTTTAAAATCCAAAAGTAAAAGAAAAAAAAAGAAAACATGTTGATTATAGAAAAATTAGGAGGAACCTAGAATTAGAGTCTTATGGGCAAGGACACTATTGCTGATTTACTAACCTCTATAAGAAACGCGGACATGAATAAAAAAGGAACAGTTCGAGTAGTATCTACAAATATTACCGAAAACATTGTTAAAATACTTCTACGAGAGGGTTTTATTGAAAGTGTTCGGAAACATCAGGAAAGTAACAGATATTTCTTGGTTTCAACTTTGCGACATCAAAAGAGAAAGACTAGAAAAGGAATATATAGAACTAGAACCTTTTTAAAGCGTATCAGCCGACCCGGCTTACGAATTTATGCCAACTATCAAGGAATTCCTAAAGTTTTGGGCGGAATGGGAATTGCTATTCTTTCTACTTCTCGAGGTATAATGACAGATCGAGAAGCTCGACTAAACAGAATTGGGGGAGAAGTCTTATGTTATATATGGTAATCGCCCCTCCTATAGTACTCGAATTCTATCTCGAACTTCCTATTTTTCAAATAAAAATACAACGTTTTTTTTTATTTGAAAATCAAAATAGAAAAATAGGAGAAAAAAAATATGACAGAAAAAAAAAATAGCAGAGAAAAAAAAAACCCGAGAGAAGCAAAAGTCACTTTCGAAGGTTTAGTTACGGAAGCCCTACCCAACGGAATGTTCCGCGTTCGCCTAGAGAATGACACCATCATCCTGGGCTATATTTCAGGAAAGATCCGGTCTAGTTCTATACGAATACTGATGGGGGATAGGGTCAAAATTGAAGTAAGTCGTTATGATTCAAGCAAAGGACGTATAATTTATAGACTTCCCCATAAGGATTCGAAGCGTACCGAAGACTCGAAGGATACCGAAGATTTGAAGGATACCAAAGATTCAAAAGATTAGGTTTTTCTTTTTTCTAGGGTAATAAATTCAAAGTTCCAAAATTCAAGCGAAGAGACTTATTTTTTCCCAAAGATTAGATTCATAGTTTAAGAAAGGAATAAGGAAATATGAAAATAAGAGCTTCCGTTCGTAAAATTTGTACAAAATGTCGACTGATTCGTAGGCGTGGACGAATTAGAGTCATTTGTTCCAATCCGAAGCATAAACAAAGGCAGGGGTAATCTTTCGAAAAAGAACTTTACTTTCTAAAAAGTAAAAAAAGTACCCGCGGAAACGTCCAAATTCCAAATAAAATAATTAATAATTAAAGTAAAGGATATATTTTACCCTGAAACGGATATCTTTGTATCTTTTTTTCTTTTTGTTATTTCTAACTCATATTTATGAGATAATAAAATATGACAAAAGCTATACCAAAAATTGGTTCACGTAGGAGAGTGCGTATTGGTTTGCGTAGGAATGCGCGTTTTAGTTTACGGAAAAGTGCACGTAGAATAACAAAAGGAGTTATTCATGTTCAAGCTAGTTTCAACAATACCATTATAACTGTTACAGACCCGCAAGGTCGGGTGGTTTTCTGGTCCTCCGCGGGTACTTGTGGATTCAAAAGCTCAAGAAAAGCATCACCCTATGCTGGTCAAAGAACAGCAGTAGATGCTATTCGTACAGTGGGTTTGCAACGAGCAGAAGTTATGGTAAAGGGTGCTGGTAGTGGAAGAGATGCCGCATTACGAGCCATTGCTAAAAGTGGTGTACGATTAAGTTGTATACGCGATGTAACACCTATGCCGCATAATGGATGTCGACCTCCTAAAAAAAGACGTCTGTAAAAGAATTAAAACGCTTTCAAGAGAAATAAACGATTCAATGATCAAATAATAATACTAGTCTATTATGGTTCGAGAGGAGGTAGCAGGATCCACTCAAACACTACAGTGGAAGTGTGTTGAATCAAGAGTAGATAGTAAGCGTCTTTATTATGGTCGTTTCATTTTGTCCCCGCTTAGAAAAGGTCAAGCGGATACCGTCGGTATTGCCTTGCGAAGAGCTTTACTTGGAGAAATAGAAGGAACATGTATCACACGTGCAAAATTTGGGAGCGTGCCACACGAATATTCTACAATAGCTGGTATTGAAGAATCCGTACAAGAAATTTTACTAAATTTGAAAGAAATTGTATTGAGAAGTAATCTCTATGGAGTTAGAGACGCATCAATTTGCGTCAAAGGTCCTAGATACATAACTGCTCAAGATATCATCTTACCACCTTCCGTAGAGATCGTTGATACGGCACAACCTATAGCTAACTTGACAGAGCCCATTGATTTCTGTATTGAGTTACAGATCAAGAGAGATCGCGGATATCACACGGAACTCAGAAAGAACTCTCAAGATGGAAGTTATCCCATAGATGCTGTATCCATGCCTGTTCGAAATGTGAATTATAGTATTTTTTCTTGTGGGAATGGAAATGAAAAACACGAGATACTTTTTCTAGAAATATGGACGAATGGAAGTTTAACCCCTAAGGAAGCGCTTTATGAGGCTTCTCGTAATTTGATTGATTTATTTCTTCCTTTTCTACACGCGGAGGAAGAGGGCACTAGTTTCGAAGAAAATAAAAACAGGTTTACTCCACCCCTTTTAACCTTTCAAAAAAGATTAACTAATCTAAAGAAAAACAAAAAAGGAATTCCATTGAATTGTATTTTTATTGATCAATTAGAATTGCCTTCTAGAACGTATAATTGTCTCAAAAGGGCCAATATACATACACTATTGGACCTTTTGAGTAAGACTGAAGAAGATCTTATGAGAATTGACAGTTTTCGTATGGAAGATGGAAAACAGATATGGGACACTCTAGAGAAGCATCTCCCAATCGATTTACCTAAGAATAAGTTCTCGTTTTAAATCCATTGCAATTTTTTCCTCTTCTTCTTTTTCGAGTTAGAATAAAAAGAAAAAAGAAAACAATTTTGCATCTTTGGCACAATCTATATTTTCGCGAAATGGATCATAATAAAATGGATTTTAGGTATCTAGGGAAGATTCACTTGGAAGTAACTATTTCCTAGATACCTATGCACGGTACTTCACGGTTGAATGAATCAACCTGAAAAATCCCTAAAAAAGACCTAAAGTTAAGGATTTTTCAATGGGTAATGTTGCTCCAATACCTAACCAAAGAGCTACTGCAGTACCGATTAAAAAAACGGTCGTAGCTACTGGGCGACGAAATGGATTTTGGAATTTATTGACATTCTCTAGAAAGGGTACTGTCAATAAGCCCGTTGGCACAGAAACCATTAAGAGAACGCCCAATAACTTATTGGGTACTGTACGGAGTATTTGAAAGACGGGAAAGAAGTACCACTCGGGTAATATTTCCAGAGGAGTTGCAAACGGATCCGCCGGTTCACCAATCATTGACGGCTCGAGAACCGCTAAACCTACATTACATGCAATAGTACCTAGAATTACTACTGGAAAAATATATAAAAGATCGTTGGGCCAGGCGGGTTCCCCGTAATAATTATGTCCCATCCCTTTAGCTAATTTTGCTCTTAATACAGGATCATTTAAGTCAGGTTTCTTTGTTATTGGGATAGGTGAATTCTTTAGGATCCATCCCCCAAAGGAACCGGACATGAGAATTTTTCATCATCCGGCTCGAGCAAGAATGAAAGAAAAAAGACCGTGGAAGATCCATAATAGAATAAGGTATATAATGACTCAATGACTCTAGGTAAGAAAAGCTTTATCAGATTCTCTTTTCCGAAGTTGCACCTACAACTACTTATTTTATTGAAAAGAATCTTATTCTTATGGGTAAATGCTCAATATCCAAGTTGGCTTGCAAATTTGATCATGATCAATTGCTTTGTGGATTGTCTCATGTCTCTTGATTAGTTGGTGTTTATCCCCTCAATATCGCAAGTTTCTTACGTCCAAACAAAGTATTTACTTGTTACTAATAAAAAATCAAAAAGTCTAGCCTACGTTCTTCTTTAGATACCTTCTTTTACTCCGATAGTATTGCGGATCGCAATCGATGCAAAGAAAATGAATGCATTTCCATACTATAATAAAAAAAGTAAGTGTAATAAATAGAGAATTGGATCATGTCACATGACTTATTCTATTTCTACTCTATGGGATCTTACGGAGCCTGTTCATGGATGACATGGTTGGGGTATGATCATAGAAAATATTCTCCTCAAGTGAACCAGCCTATCCTTCCTAGATAGGGGACTTACGTGTTGATTGGATGCGGAGACACCTTTGGTTGTGAATTCTAATGTGGCAGATCCAATTCTTTATCTGCATGGCCAAATCAATAATTCAAGTCACACACTCCCATAATCCGCCTTATTTTCTTTCATAAAATGAACTTCAACTATTTGTATCAAAATACTTCGGAGTTGAAGAAAAGTATCCAAATGACATGTCTTATTTTACAATAACCCATGTTTGTAGCAATGAAATACCACAACCTACCCGATATGATATATGAAAATTAGAATTATCTTTCTCTATGATATGGCTTCCCTATAAAGGACCCGAAATACCTTGCTTACGTATCATTGGAAAGTGCATTAACATAAATACGGCAGTAAGCAGAGGCAGTACAAAGGTATGTAAACTATAAAAACGAGTCAAAGTGGATTGGCCCACACTAGCACTTCCACGTAATAACTCCACTAAAGGCGATCCTATTACCGGAATCGCTTCAGGTACACCTGTCACAATTTTGACTGCCCAATAACCAATTTGATCCCAAGGCAAAGAATAACCAGTTACACCAAACGATGCAGTCAATACACCCAAAACCACACCTGTCACCCAAGTTAATTCGCGGGGTTTTTTAAATCCACCTGTGAGATACACACGAAATACGTGCAGGATCATCATTAGAACCATCATACTTGCTGACCATCGATGAACTGATCGGATTAACCAACCAAAGTTGGCCTCGGTCATTATGTATTGAACCGAGGAAAAAGCCTCTGTAACGGTTGGGCGGTAGTAAAAAGTCATAGCAAAACCGGTAGCGACTTGTACTAGAAAACAAGTAAGTGTAATTCCCCCTAAACAATAAAATATGTTGACATGAGGAGGAACATATTTACTAGTTATATCATCCGCAATTGCCTGAATCTCAAGACGTTCCTCAAACCAATCATATACTTTATTGAGATAGGTAACTAACCCGAGTCCCCCTCCGAGAACCGTATATGAAAATTTCATCTCGTACGGCTCAAGCAGAAACACACAAATTTTCAACGGATATTAGAAAAAAAAAGGTTCAAAACTTCATCAGCCACTGGATTGGGTCGATTTGCCTTGAAGATATGAAATAAGAAAAATCCAGAACTTATTCTTTGTGATGATAATGCCAAAAAATCTCAAGTTGGCTCATCTGTCTTTCTTTCTTTCCCTTATGTTGGTCATTAGAGGCTTCTTGACTTTTCTCTTCCCTATTTTGGATTTCTTTTTTTTTTTTTTGCGTAATGCAGATTTACTCTTGTTTTACTAGTAAATAAATAAAGCAAAAATTCTAGTAGTTTTCTGATAGAAATTATCTTGTTGCGATCCTATGAATCAGTTCAATTAAAACCTTAGATTCATACTAGAGCCACGATGATTGAGTCTCAAGCTAACCAAAAGGCAAGGGTTCTTCGAATAAGAACCGCTTGATGATCATTTATTGAATCCGTGTAATAACTCGACAAAATCGAGAGAAAAAAAAGTTGTCTTTTGGGCAAACAAAATTGGAAGGAAGAAAATTTCTTTTTTTATTAAAAACTACTTGAATTTTTTTCAGTCTGGTTGCGAGGTCTGAATAGTGAGTATGAATCATAGTTCCATTTTTTTTCTTGATCCACTCTATCTATTTCGTGTTCCAGATACTAGAATAAAAAATATCCGACGAATTAGAATCATCTTGATAGAGATAACAGGCCCTTTCTATGTATTATCAATAGGATCCATTCTAACAAGTCACACACTCATATTCCAGAGATACCAAAACAAAAAAATTCCACGGTCGAACTACCAGAATGTCTAGAAATGTATAGCTTAAAGTAGAAAGGCTTTTTTGGATGGAAAAACAATGACTTCGTAGTTTTAGTTAGTAGAAACCTAATTCATTAAAATTCCGTCCAGTAAAACAGAAGAATTATAAATTTCTAAAATGATAGATAGGAATATCGCGAATAAAGCCATTGCGACCCCCATAAAAGGAGTAGTCCCCCAACCCGGAGCTACTTTCCCATATTCCGAATTCAAGGGTTTCAATAAACTACCTACGCGAGTTCGTCTTGGCCCAGGTCTAGAACTATCTTCAACGGTTTGTGTAGCCATAAATTCTATTTAATCATTGGTGTTGACTTTGTATACTATTCCGTTGTAGTTGTAAATACAAGATCTTTTCGTAGATCCATTGTAATCTTGAAATTCTATAAAAATGGAAACAGCAACTTTAGTCGCCATCTCCATATCTGGTTTACTTGTAAGCTTTACTGGGTATGCCTTATATACCGCGTTTGGGCAACCCTCTCAACAATTAAGAGATCCATTCGAAGAACACGGGGACTAATTGAAGTAAGAAGTCTCCCCATCTGGGAGACTTCTTACTTCAATGAAATTATTTCATTTTTTTAGTCGGAACCTTAGGTGGTTCTCGGAAGAAGATAGCGAAAAAAATTATCCCTAAAGTCGAAACTAAAAGGAACGTATAAACCAATGCTTCCATAGATTCGATCGTGGTTTATTTACAATTATAACTTCCACACCTATTCATTTGTCATTTGGGATCTTTTCCCATATAAAGATAAAGAAAGAAAAAGAGTCAAAGAAAGGATGGGAGATGTTTCCCATGTCAAATCAAAAAAGAGAGATGAAAGATACCATAGCAATGTGGTATCAGACTGCTTGTCTCCTTGTAGTTGGATCTCCAACTTTTTGGAATGTTCCAAATTCCACTTGAGCATCCAAGTCTGGATCAATACCAGCAAAAACATCTCGGAACAAGGTTCTAGCGCCATGCCAAATGTGTCCGAAAAAGAAGAGCAAAGCAAAGGTAGCATGACCAAAAGTGAACCAACCCCTTGGACTGCTGCGAAAAACACCATCCGATTTCAAAGTAGCCCGATCTAATTCAAAAATTTCCCCTAATTGGGAACGCCTCGCATATTTTTTTACAGTAGCAGGATCAGAATAACTTACTCCATTAAGTTCGCCACCATAGAACTCCACCGTTACACCTACTTGTTCAACACTATATTTGGATTCTGCTCTTCTAAAAGGAACGTCCGCTCTCACAATTCCCTCTTCATCTACCAAAACAACCGGAAATGTTTCAAAAAAAGTAGGCATACGGCGTACAAAAAGCTCGCGTCCTTCTTTATCTCTAAAGACGGGATGTCCTAACCATCCAACAGCTATTCCATCCCCGTTGTCCATTGAGCCTGCTCTGAATAATCCCCCCTTTGCCGGATTATTACCAATATAATCATAAAAGGCTAATTTTTCGGGAATTTTAGACCAAGCTTCTGATAAACTAAGATTTTCGGCTAACCCATCGCTAACTCTTCGATATATTTCTTGCTGAAAGTATCCCTGATCCCACTGATAACGAGTAGGCCCAAATAATTCGATTGGGGTAGTTGCTGACCCATACCACATAGTTCCGGCAACTACGAAAGCTGCAAAAAAAACAGCAGCGATACTACTGGAAAGTACAGTTTCAATATTGCCCATACGTAATCCTTTGTATAGACGTTGAGGCGGACGGACACTAAGATGGAATAGGCCCGCTAATATGCCCAATGTACCCGCAGCAATATGATGAGAAGCTATTCCCCCCGGAACAAAAGGATCAAAACCTTCTACACCCCACGCTGGATTTACAGCTTGTACTTTTCCAGTTAGTCCATAAGGATCGGACACCCATATCCCAGGACCATACAAACCCGTTACATGAAATGCGCCAAAGCCAAAGCAAGCCACCCCTGCAAGAAATAAATGAATTCCAAAGATCTTGGGCAAATCCAAAGAGGGTTTTCCTGTCCGCTCATCACAGAATATTTCTAGGTCCCAATATACCCAATGCCAGATAGCTGCCAAGAAACACAAGCCAGAAAACACAATATGCGCACCTGCCACACCTTCATAACTCCAAATACCCGGATTCGTTACAGTTCCTCCTGAAATACTCCAACCACCCCACGAATTGGTTATTCCTAAACGAGTCATGAAGGGAATTACGAACATACCTTGTCTCCACATTGGATCCAGAACAGGATCAGAGGGATCAAAAACCGCTAATTCATATAAAGCCATCGAGCCGGCCCAACCAGAAACTAAAGCTGTGTGCATTATATGCACCGAAAGCAATCGACCCGGATCATTCAATACAACAGTATGAACACGATACCAAGGCAAACCCATGGAAATACCCCTTTAGCAAAGAAAAATAGACACGATGTCGCTTTATTTTATCGCATTGGAAAAGACTATCTATATCCTATGTACCTAACCCCTCTAGGGGATTCTGTGTCAGAAAGCGTGAATATTTATTTCATTCCATTAAAAATAAGAAGCCAATTCTGTTCGTAAGAAGAAAGAGAAGCAGATCTATTCTATACTCGATAAGTGCCAATATGCAATGGGTAGCTTGGCCTATTTGGAAAAAACGAAGAATAGATCCCTATCCCTCTTTGTTTATCATTCCAATCACCGATTCCTTTTTCTTTATTCAATCTGTCTTACCTTCCTTATATGTATTATTTCAATCTACGTATTAATAGAATCTATAGTATTCATATAGAATAAGAAAAAAAAAATGAAGACAATAAACTGCGGATTCTTTCTTTCTCTTCCATTCTTACGTTTCCATATTAAAGTGTAGTTTTCTTACTTAAATTTAATAATATTAATCTAATATGCCCATTGGTGTTCCAAAAGTACCTTACCGGATTCCCGGAGATGAAGAAGCGACTTGGGTTGACTTATACAATGTTATGTATCGAGAAAGGACACTTTTTTTAGGTCAAGAGATTCGTTGCGAGGTCACGAATCATATTACAGGTCTCATGGTATATCTCAGTATAGAAGATGGAATTAGCGATATTTTTTTGTTTATAAACTCCCCAGGCGGGTGGCTAATCTCAGGAATGGCGATTTTTGATACGATGCAAACGGTGACACCAGATATATATACAATATGCCTCGGAATGGCTGCGTCCATGGCATCCTTCATTCTGCTTGGAGGCGAACCCACCAAGCGTATAGCATTCCCTCACGCGAGGATTATGCTTCACCAACCTGCTAGTGCTTATTATCGGGCAAGGACACCAGAATTTTTACTAGAAGTGGAAGAGTTACACAAAGTTCGCGAAATGATCACAAGGGTTTATGCCCTAAGAACAGGCAAGCCTTTTTGGGTTGTATCCGAAGACATGGAAAGGGATGTTTTTATGTCAGCAGACGAAGCCAAAGCTTATGGACTTGTCGATATTGTAGGGGATGAAATGATTGACGAGCACTGCGATACTGATCCAGTGTGGTTTCCAGAAATGTTTAAGGATTGGTAGTGGCCGGATTTCTTGTAAATTTATTTCAAACCTAAATTCAGGTTTTCTGCGATTTAATAGAAAATAGAAATACTTCATGATGATCAATCATCAGGTTAAGATCGATCTAAACCAATCCTTTTTTTTTTCTATATACATACGACATGCCAACGGTTAAACAACTTATTAGAAACGCAAGACAGCCAATACGAAATGCTAGAAAATCGCCCGCGCTTAAGGGATGTCCTCAGCGTCGAGGAACATGTGCTAGGGTGTATGTGCGACTCGTTCAGATCATGAGTTCAAACAAATAAGACAATTTTTGAAGTATCCATGATCGGTACCAATGAATAGGATAGAGCTTCTCTATCCTAGATTTCTATGGTATATGGAATTTCTGGTTTCCTTTGGTGCAAATCCAATCATCTAAATTGGAAATTAAGAAGCAATTCCCCCATTGGTAGAAAATGGTTATCCATTAAGCGGAGGAAATAGTAATAAAAAGAAAAAGGCTTATGCTCCTTTATCTTAAAAGAACGGACTAACAGGGTCAGCTACTTAGCCAACTTTCATAATTAAATGCCGTCACTGTATGGATAACTCTTATTGTGAAAAGAGCTATTTACTCTATAATGGATAGGTAGAGCCAAAGAATGTGAACTATACAAGTTCACAATACCTTTTGATGAAATGAAAGAAAGGGCTCCGGTGTATAGAGAGGGCCTCACCGTTTAAAAGGGAACCATAGAAACGATGGAACCCACTATTTTTTTGAGTATCGTTAGAATTTGTTATTTCTATGCGAAATAACTGAAGAGAATAGAATAAAAAATCGTGGTTGGGAAGGTTACAGTAGCAAAAGCCATTGGAATTAATATTTTATATATCGGAATAATTCGTTTTGTTATTAATGGGAAAAAGGATGGCTAAAAGAAGAGAAATCATTAGTTATTCATTAAGGTTAATTTGATTCAATGACCAGAGTTCCGCGAGGATATATAGCTCGGAGACGACGAACAAAAATGCGTTCATTTGCCTCAAACTTTAGAGGGGCTCATTTAAGACTTAATCGAATGATTACTCAACAAGTAAGAAGAGCTTTTGTTTCCTCTCATCGAGATAGAGGCAGGCAAAAGAGGGATTTTCGTCGTTTGTGGATCACTCGGATAAACGCAGCAACGCGGATATATAAAGTATTCGATAGTTATAGTAAATTAATACACAATCTGTACAAGAAGGAATTGATTCTTAATCGTAAAATGCTTGCACAAGTAGCTGTATCAAATCCAAATAATCTTTACACGATTTCCAATAAAATAAAGATCCTCAATTAAATGGATAAAAAAGTAATATACAGGAATAATTAAAACCGAATTCCCGGAGAGGGAACTCCGGGAAGATACAATAAATTAAGATTAAGTGGTAGGAATCAACGAGCATGTTGCAATAAATAAAAAAACTATTTATTCTTCCCCATTTTTATTTCTTATAACAAACACAAGAATCAAAACTGGATTACTTTCTTTATATAGGTCTGGCCTTTTCGAATAAAACATCAACAATCGGAACTTAAGTTCCGATTGTTGTTTCTTAAATTCTGGTTGGAGTTTCTTAAGTTTCGATTGGAATTGAACTTTTGCGTTAATTGAGGAATATGTCTATTCTTTCTGGGTCTAGGACCAGTAATTATTGAAATTGACTGGGCTTGAAATTGCTTCTCATTCTCATAGTTACGAAATGGTAAGAAAGATAAAATACGAGCCTGTTTTATAGCAAGAGTAATTAATCGTTGTTGTTTCAAGGTTAATCTATTTATTCGTCTCGATAATATTTTTCCTTGTTCACTAATAAATCGATTAATTAAACTCATGTTTCTATAATCAATTCGATCCCCCGGGCCAATCCGAGGACGCCTACGAAAAGGTTGTTTGGATTTACGAAAAGTTTGCTTGGATTTACGAAAAGTTTGCTTGGATTTATGAAAAGTTTGCTTGGATTTATGAAAAGTTTGCTTAGATTTATGAAAAGGTTGTTTAGATGTATACATGATTTATTCTTTATTTTAAAATTTGAAAAAAAAAATGGATTTCTTTATTTTATTAATTTTGGATCCAGAAGAAGTAGTCTTTCTTTGGTCCATATATTATTTGATTCATATTATTATTTGATTCATATATAGTATATGAATACCCTCTATACATATGAAATAATATCTACCTGAAATCAAATGAATTGATTTGTATTTTGTATTCTATCTATGTTCTATATATTAAATCTGTTCTTTGGAAAGATCGAACACACGATGCTCCTATTTTTTTATTTCGTCATGAGTCGTATGCTTGCGACAATAACGACAAAATTTTTTTAATTCTAATTGTCCGGGTGTATTGTGGCGATTCTTTTGAGTACTATATCTAGAAATCCCCGTCGATTCCTCATTGGCACCTTTTCGAACACAACTGATACATTCCAAAATAACTCTGATTCTAACACCTTTCCCCTTGGCCATGAACCTCCTTTCTTTTTTGGATTGACTTAACTTAATTCTTCTACTTATTCTGTTATTCTTCTATTTTGAATCCCAAGAAGAAGAATAAAATCCATTCGAATAAAAAATTTTTAAAATTCTTAAATTAAGTAATAAAAAATAGAGAAATAATTAAAGAATACAATCCTTGTCGAATTAGCAAGGATTTTGCTTCGAAATCCTTTCATTTAAGTAGCCAGCCCAGCCTCTTTCTATGCTCTGATTTCTGAGGCCTGACTTAGCTTGGATACCGCTTTTGATTGAATTTCTGTTTTCCAAAATGGGATTTGCCGAATTTTTCATGACTCTGAGGTTCAACCCAATCCATCTTTTCTTTCTTTTTCCTTCCTATACTAAAAAAAAAAGGATTGAAAAAGGGAAAATTTGCGTCATGTCACGAAGAATTCCTCGCATAGCAATAACTAGAATTAAAAAAAAGGGAATGACAAAGCATCTGGGAATAAACGATTAATTTCTATCAATAAACCTGCTAAAGCCCCAAACCATAGAGTACTTAGCACGGGCGCTACAGAGAGATATGTTTTTATATCCCGCATTGAAAATCCTCCTTCCTTATTGGAATACATATATGATCAGATACTCTTGCCCAAGATCATTTGTATTTCTTTTGTTTAGGCGAAATTCCTAACTAAAAAAACAAAATCAATATTCTATATATAGAATGAACGAATGAACGGTATAGACGAGATTTTCCTACCCCTAAAAAAGAAAAAGATGACCCCTTCTTCCTATACATTACCAAGGAATAGTAATCTTTCTTTTATAGGTGAAATTAGATAGGATTTTAGATGTATACCATTCCTTGATTATATGAGACCAAAAAGAAGAAATGACAAGAAGGTTCTATATAGATAGAGAAAGAGAAGAAAATTACGATGTGGAAAACAAGACAGGAATTGTGTACAATGCCATTATACAACAATTTGGAAAAGGGATGTAGCGCAGCTTGGTAGCGCGTTTGTTTTGGGTACAAAATGTCACAGGTTCAAATCCTGTCATCCCTACCTATTACTTCTTTCTTCTTTATGGGCAGTAGCGAGGAGATCAATTAAAGTGGGTATAACTTGAATTTGTGGATACTATACGTACGTGAGACACGTTAGGAGTAGAAAAGGGTTTTCTTTTTGAATGAAAGCGCTCTTAGTTCAGTTCGGTAGAACGCGGGTCTCCAAAACCCGATGTCGTAGGTTCAAATCCTACAGAGCGTGATTCCATCTATCTTATGTCGAAGCAGAGTAAAATAACTTAACAAAACAAAGTTGAATTGCAACTCCAATTTGACCTCCTCTCTGGTCTGGAGGAGGTCAATCAAAAAAGAAATATTACTCAATCAAAGATCCAACTGATCCCCACGTCTGTATTGCAAATACGCAGTCACGAATAATCCCGCTAAAGTAATAGGAATTAGGCCTAAGACGATTCCAAATAGAAAAACTTCAATCATTTCGATTTGTTCGAGGGGATAAAAAAAAAGAGGTACGATCTATCCCTAAATAGTAGTCTAAATTATCCACGAATCTCAATGACCAAGAAAAGAATTGATAATTAGTGTGGAAAAGAGTCGTAGAATACCAGGAATCCAAAAGAAAGATTTTTCTTTTCTGACTTATTCATTCAATTCATTTCAAATAAGACGTATCTTGTTCAAGCCAATAAATAGAGCTGGGGTTATAGTTAAAGCAGCCAGTAGAAAACCGAAATAACTAGTTATAGTAAGCATGAAAGGGTTAAATTCCATTTATTTTTTTACTACACTACATATGTTGGTAAAGCACTTACCTAAGTTATGGAAAATTCATAATTCATCGGTTATTTTAGATAATACTAAAAAACAAGATAGAGTGAGATACAGAAGTGTAAAAGAAAATCGATTCATCAGATGGGACATGAGTCTCTAATTCCGAATCAAGAGATTTGTTGTGGAATCTGTCAGTTCTTTAAAGTAATAATATTAAGAACTAGATCATCTAACCCCATTGAAAAATTAAATTGGATTTTCGGGAGAATTTTGGAATATAAGATAAATAAAGAATTGAAACAGTCGAATATTCCCCTATTCCTTCTTATTTTAACTGATTGTATTCCATATGGAATAAGAGGAGAAGAAAAGCATTCCACGACCCCCCGAGCAAGGGGCCCCTTAAAAAAAGGAAAGCTCTTCCTTGAATTTACTTTATTTTTATTCCTTTTTCGAACCCCAACCAAAGTTGATTCGAAGACGAGTCACTTCAATTATCCTTTTAAGTTCTATCTTCTGTCTTTCCCTATTTCATCTCGTAAAGTTCCACGCTTGCAGTTTAGTCAAGAAAGTTAGACCTAATCCAACAAACAAGGCAAGGATTGATTACGAATCTTGATTCTTCAAAGAATGTTTTCTTTCTCTCATAACAGATTATCCACTATTCGATTTTCTATTTATTAGATATTATATTATGCTAACCAATTAAATTCCTTAAAGGGAAAGGTTGGATTCGAAGAAAACTTTTAACTAAAAAGGGATAGATTTCGCATATACTTGTCCTTATATTGTGTCAGTATGAGAATATCTTTCCTAAATTATTTATCCAAACCTATTGATCATTAACTTGGATTTTCCCAAGATCTTGGCCGCTATTCCGAATTATTCTACTAATCCGAAGCCAATGAAAATAAGCAGGACCCCCAAAAATTGGGGGTTTTCTATT